GCTGAATATTTATTCCATAAGGGCTTATTCGATCCAATCGTACCACGTAATCCTTTAAAAGGCGTTCTGCGTGAGTTATTTCAGCTCCATGCTTTTTTGCCTTTGAATCGAAAAATGAAATCAAAAATGAAATCAAGGAGAGCCCTATATCCTTAATTTGATTCTTAATTTCATATTTAATAAATTATTTCATTTAATTTCATTTAAAAAATTAAAAATGGGATTATTTGTTCTGTGGTAACCAAGTAGTTATTTAGTTTGTAGGAAGCAAAGTCAAAATTCCAAGAATCTATTTTTCTTTGGTAACATAGGATTAAATTGGAAAAAGAATCATGAGCCCTGATTCCTAATCAGGAAATCTCTATCAAACAAAATAAAAAGAGCGAAGTCTATCTCTTTCTTCCGTGAAATTGGGCAAGGGGGTCCTACATCTTTCTATATCCCTCAAGAATGCCCAGTTTGACTAAGAATCCCTTTTGTCGGATCGTATTATAACGAATTTTTCGCGAAGGGAAAAACTAAAAAAAAAAATGAAAAATAATAAAAAAAGAACATAATAAAAAAACGTGAATTATCATACATATATTGCATGTAGAAAGATGAATAAGCCTATTTATTTACTTCTTTTTTTTTTTATTTACATATTTACACTTTTGATTTACATTAATTATATTATATATACGTACTTAGTATATTCTAGTCTATTATATACTTTATAGACTTATAATATTTTCTTTTTCTTTCTTTAATATATATTAAAGAAAATATTAGTATATAGACTCTTATATTATAGATTCCTTATTATATCTTAGTATATATACATAATATACTCTTACATTATATAATATACCCTTTATTAGTGTATATACTCACTTAGGTATACTTAGTATAATAGTATAATTATATATGAATTATAAGATATCTTTATAACAGGTTAAAAGATTAATATAACAATAAATAACAGGTACAAATATTAAATCGAGGTACCCATTCTATGACAACTCTCAACAACCTACCCTCTATTTTTGTGCCTTTAGTGGGCTTAGTTTTTCCGGCAATTGCAATGGTTTCTTTATCTCTTCATGTTCAAAAAAACAAAATTTTTTAAATAAGATGGGCAAAATCTTATCTATTTTTTTTTTCAAGACTTACGTGGATCATAGCACGGATATCTATTTAGTAGAATATGGTATAACGTGTGGCTTCTTCCGAGCATAAGCTCGTATGCATGTGTAAACATGATATATGAGTAACTGAATTAGAGCTATTTTCAAATGGATTGGTATCGGGATGAATTTCTTAAATGTAAAGTCAATATATGTATGTGGATATCTATAAGAAATCATATGAAAGGGATGTTCTTATTTTAGTTTAGATCTAGGCAATTCGATGAATTACTCTACTCCTAAAGGTTCACATCATAACAGTGCTGGTTGATGAGGGTTACTTCGGAAACAAAAAAAATGAAAGTCAATTTTTTTTGGTTATTCCCAAATTCCAATAAAATGCAACTAGATCTAGTATAGTATGAGTTGGCGATCAGACCGTATATGGATAGAACTTATAGCGGGGTCTCGAAAAACGAGTAATTTCTGCTGGGCCTTTATCCTTTTTTTAGGTTCATTAGGATTTTTATTGGTTGGAACTTCCAGTTATTTTGGTAGGACTTTTATATCTTTAGTTCCCTCTCAGCAAATCATTTTTTTTCCGCAAGGGATCGTGATGTCTTTCTACGGAATCGCAGGTCTTTTTATTAGTTCCTATTTGTGGTGCACAATTTCGTGGAATGTAGGTAGTGGTTATGATCGATTCGACATAAAAGAAGGAATAGTGTGTATTTTTCGTTGGGGATTTCCTGGAAAAAATCGTCGCATCTTCCTCCGATTCCTTATGAAAGACATTCAGTCCATCAGAATAGAAGTTAAAGAGGGTATTTATGCTCGTCGTGCCCTTTATATGGAAATCAGAGGCCAGGGGTCCATTCCCTTGACTCGTACTGATGAGAATTTGACTCTACGAGAAATTGAGCAAAAAGCTGCCGAATTGGCCTATTTCTTGCGTGTACCAATTGAAGTATTTTGAAACAAGAACTGAAGAATGCCCGCTTTTTTAGCTAGAGGGAAAAAACGAAAACTCAAGAATTCTCTTTTTTCGATAGCATAACTTAACTGAAGTTTCTTCAGAACGCTCATTCGAGCTAAACGCAAACGAACACGGAACAATCATAAAACGAAATTTTTTTTTTTTTCGAATTTGAAGTGGACTCTTTCTTATTGTATTTCGGTATTGTTTTTCTGTATTCTTTCGAAATTCATAACCACTTTACTGAATCACAAATAAAAAATAGGGAATAGATTCATGGGCTCTATAACTTTTAATGTAATAGATTTTAATGTAATAGAACCGATGTTTGATAGAAATAGAAACTAGAAAGAAATAGAAAATAGAAAGAAATAGTAGTATATAGTAGTATCGAGTCGACAAATGAGGTGAGTTCATTTAAAAATTCCCAGACGAAAAAATGGCAAAAAAGAAAGCATCCACTTCCCTTATATACCTTTCATTTATAGTATTTTTGCCTTGGTGGATCTCTCTCTCATTTAATAAAGGTCTGGAATCTTGGGTTACTAATTGGTGGCATACTAGACACTCCGAAATTTTTTTGAATGATATTCAAGAAAAAAGTATTCTAAAAAAATTCATAGAATTAGAAGAACTCTCGCTCTTGGACGAAATGATAAAGGAATACCCGGAAACACATTTACCAAAGCCTCACCGCGGAATCTACAAAGAAACGATCCAATTGATCAAGATGCACAATGAGAATCGTATGAATACGGTTTTTCATTTCTCGACAAATATAATATCTTTCGTTATTCTAAGTGGTTATTCTATTCTAGGTAATGAAGAACTTGTTATTCTTAACTCTTGGGTTCAAGAATTCCTATATAACTTAAGCGACACAATAAAAGCTTTTTCTATTCTTTTATTAACTGATTTATGTATAGGATTCCATTCGCCACGCGGTTGGGAACTAATGATTGGCTCTGTCTACAAAGATTTTGGATTTGCTCATAATGATCAAATTATATCAGGTCTTGTTTCTACGTTTCCAGTCATTTTAGATACAATTTTAAAATATTGGATCTTTCGCTATTTAAATCGTGTATCTCCGTCACTTGTAGTCATTTATCATTCAATGAATGACTGAAAAATGATAGACCGATTCAATTATAATGTTTGTTACTTTGTACATAAGCAACTTATTCAAAACTGTACTTATTCTTTCTACCCATATGGGGGCTTCCTTCAATGTTCCAGTAAAATTATTTCAGTAAATAGCAGAATCATAGATAGGGAACTATACTAGCGACTTATCTAATTTTATTGTAGAAATTTTCGGGATCAATGATTGGACCATGCAAACTAGAAATAACTTTTCTTGGATAAAGGAAGAGATTACTCGATCTATTTCCGTCTCGCTCATGATATATATAATAACCCGGGCACCCATTTCAAATGCATATCCCATTTTTGCGCAGCAGGGTTATGAAAATCCACGAGAAGCGACCGGCCGTATTGTATGTGCCAATTGCCATTTAGCCAATAAGCCCGTGGATATCGAGGTTCCACAAACGGTACTTCCTGATACTGTATTTGAAGCAGTTGTTCGAATTCCTTATGATCTGCAACTGAAACAAGTTCTTGCTAATGGTAAAAAAGGAGCGTTGAACGTAGGGGCTGTTCTTATTTTACCTGAGGGGTTTGAATTAGCCCCTCCCGATCGTATTTCGCCCGAGATTAAAGAAAAGATAGGCAATCTATCTTTTCAGAGCTATCGTCCCACTAAAAAAAATATTCTTGTGATAGGTCCTGTTCCTGGTCAGAAATATAGTGAAATCACCTTTCCTATTCTTTCTCCGGACCCCGCTACTAAGAAAGATGTGCACTTCTTAAAATATCCCATATACGTAGGCGGCAACAGGGGACGGGGTCAGATTTATCCCGACGGAAGCAAGAGTAACAATAATGTTTATAATGCTACAGCGTCGGGTATAGTAAGCAAAATCATACGAAAAGAAAAAGGGGGATACGAAATTACCATAGTGGATGCATCGGATGGACGTCAAGCGGTTGATATTATCCCTCCAGGACCAGAACTTCTTGTTTCAGAGGGAGAATCTATCAAACTTGATCAACCAGTAACGAGCAATCCTAATGTGGGTGGATTTGGTCAGGGGGATGCGGAAATAGTACTTCAAGATCCATTACGTGTCCAAGGACTTTTGCTCTTCTTGGCATCTGTTATTTTGGCACAAATATTTTTGGTTCTTAAAAAGAAACAGTTTGAGAAGGTTCAATTGTCCGAAATGAATTTCTAGATACGCAGATTTATCAACACCAAGCTCTAAAAAGAAGCCCATTTTTGTTGGCTATTATTATTATGTTATGTAATTATGGATGATCAAAAAAATTCTGAAAAGCCTCTTTTTTTTTTTCTACCCGCGTTCGGGAATTGAATTACTTGTACCGCACTCCTAGTATGTATACTGTGAAGAAGACTATTTGAGTTTACTCCCCTCTTCTTTATTTCTTTGTTTTTTCAATCCAAATGGAAGCGGTATGATTATGTCAATATTGTCAGATTTCAATGTCATAGAATGAATCAATATTTTTCTATTCGATTGGATACTAACAATTAAGAGATAAATAAGCGTAGAATAGAAACCAAAGTATAAAAGAAATGAGAGGACAAAAAGATTCCAGGAGGGATTATTCGTCTTCCTAGTCTTTGACACAAGCAAAGGGCTGGGGACAATTCCTTTTCTTGTGTCGAAATATTACTATTATAATAATTTTTTTTGATCTCATTCGTCATCCTATTCGTAGTTTAAATTTTTTTCTAGGTTTATCATAACCCTTTTTAGATTTATTACATAGATAAGTAGTGATAGTGGACAAACAAAAAATATAGGAAACTTTAGTGATCAAATAGAACT